ATTCATTTCTTGACATGACACATTGCTTAAGGTTTCTTTTTTTTTTTTCTATTTCTTTTTTTTTTATTTATTGAATAAACATATGGATATAACTAAACTATTCTAACAAAAGCCTTCTTAATATTTTTGAAAATTTCAAAAAAAAAATTGTATCACAGAAATTTGCACAACCCCATCATTTTAGTTGTATTTGAATGAAGAAAAAAAGCAAAGCTATGGAATAGGGAAAAATGGATCCACAAATAGATCCAATTACCCAGATTGGATTCTATATATTTGATAGATTGTTGTCAATATGAATGGAAATGTGTTAAGAAAAAAGACAGAATGAAAAAAACAAAAAAATTAACTCAAATTCATTCCATTTTCAAAAATGAAATTGACTATCTATCAATTTATTATAGAAAAATTATAGAATAATAAAGAATCCAAATTAAATGCATAATAAAAAAAACACTATGTAGAACACTATATAGAATATCAGTAAAATAGAAAATAAAAAAAACTTATAATAAAAACTCAGGACTTGGATTGGCACTACATGGAGAATATCTACATAGGTACAAATAAAAAACCGTAAGTAGACAAAGAAAATTCAGAAAGAATTCGGAAAAATTTCTCAGGATTATTCGATATTCAATCTCAATATACGAAGACTAAGAAAGCCCAAACAATGAAAAAGAACACATTGAAGATAATGTCAAATTTTCCAATTTTGAGGCTAAATTACTTCATTTAGTTACTTGATTTGTTCCATCCATCTGAATCTTAGCAGGAATAGCTTTTTTTCTAACATGAAATGCCTTATCATATGTTTTTTATAACGAAAACAAAATCCTTTTTTTTATTCAAATTCTTTTGATCAACGTTTCCACCCTTCCTTAAAAAAATCGATTTAATTACTATTATTTTATTTGAACACGCAATCCTTTGTGAATTTGCGAAAAAGGGATGATTTCGAGAAAAGTCATTAAAAAAGAAATAAAGAAGAATTTCACTTATTATGCTGTTAAATCTTCAACAAAAGGTTGTTTAAAGAGACAACTTACTTTTATTTGGAAAATCTTTATCTTTATTTATATATTAAATATATTTATTTATATATTATATATATATAATATATAAAAGCAATATGCTTTTAAAAGCAATATGCTTTGGGACGGAAGGATTCGAACCTTCGAATAGCGGGACCAAAACCCGTTGCCTTACCGCTTGGCGACGCCCCATTTCCATTTCGATTTCGATTTAACACTAATGAAATCGAATATTAATATTAATATTAGTATTAATATTGGTTCTTCGTCAATTACCGGCCAAATCTCTCTGAATATGTGTAAATATCGAATGAAACGAAATTTCTTGATCATAATATAAAATTCAATTAAGATATTGTATGAAAATAGAATTTCTTCTATTCTTTTCTTTTTTTAATTGAGAATTGAAGGATTTTTGATTGGGTGGATGAGTTTAAAGTTTTTAGTCTACCTTTTTTTAAATATCCATTTTATATCAATGGGATATCAATAACTCGGTCAAAAGTCAAAATACAATTATCTTTAGGAAAAAGATGTTTGTTATGCTTAATATTCTTAGTTTAATTTGTATCTGTCTTAATTCTGCCCTTTATTCAAACAGTTTTTTGTTTACAAAATTGCCGGAAGCATACGCTTTTTTGAATCCAATAGTAGATGTTATGCCAGTAATCCCTCTGTTCTTTTTCCTATTAGCTTTTGTTTGGCAAGCTGCTGTAAGTTTTCGATAAGATTTTGAATACTGTCCTAGAAGAATTCATGATTTATTCGAGAATAAATTCTAACAATTTCTAAGATCAGATAAGTCTTCTAATTCTAATAAAAATCCTTAATTCAAACATTGAAATTTTTGTATAGATGCGCAAAATCTGGATTACCCCATTTCCTCATTCTGATTGCTTTTCCATTCGATCGAAAGAGACCCCATTCATTGGGTTCCCCACAATATATCTAATTGTAGGTATGAAAGAGGTATGAAAGAAAATTTTTGGGAATGAAAGACTTGATTCTTATTACAAATCAATTTTTCGAAATTTATTCTATTTCTATATTTCTCTAAATTTCTAGAAACCGCTTCGTTTCTTGGTGTGAAAATAGAATATGTGATATAAAAAGGGGAATCTAGTTTCTTTTTTTTTTCAAACCCCAAAAATATCTTGGAGATTATCTAATGCTTACTCTTAAATTCTTTGTTTACACAGTAGTAATATTCTTTGTTTCTCTCTTCATCTTCGGATTTTTATCTAATGATCCAGGACGTAATCCTGGACGTGAAGAATAAAATAAAACCAAAATTCCTTGCTTTATTTTTTAATGTTCTTAACATTTTTTCTTTTATCTATTTTTATCTTTAATTTAAATAGAATTCTTTAAGAAATTTGAAAGATAAAAAAGACAAAGTTATTAAAAGTTATTAACAGAACCGGAAAGAGAGGGATTCGAACCCTCGGTACGAAAAACTCATACAA